AAAGGTTTTGCCATATTTTATCATCTCATAAATATAAGTCAGCGGTCTATGGATATATCCATTTTATGTCAAAATGGATCCTTTCTTTTTTTTTTTTCATCGGATCCTTTAGAGTGTTCTCGTTTAGAAAGATTATCCTTGTCTTTGTTTATGTCTTGGGTTGAAGCAAATTATTAAAATTCGTCCCCGTCTACGTATCAGTCGACATTTTTCACAAATTTTACGAACAGAAGCTCTTATTTTCATATTTGTCATCCCTTAATTTTTGAATATACATAATTTTTTTTTGAAGAAACTAAGTTTCTTTAAATTTTTAAATCTTAAATTCTATTCCTACGAAAGGCGAAAGGGCTTTTAAAGTTGAAAGAAAAAATTGCCTAATCATTGAAATTTTTTTATGGAGTCTATAAATTAGACGTGCTCGGATCGAATTATACGTACTTTGATACTATCTCGTGGTGGTAGTATACGTAAAAAAAATTATCTTGGCTAAAAGATAACCTAAAACCAGATCTTGATTATCTAAACGAACTTGGAACATATTATTGAAATTGAAAAAGTGATTCAGATTTAGTAATTAAACTTTCCAAAATTCATTTTTGTTCTTTCATCCCATCGCAAATCCTCTTGAAGTATTAACTAATGTAAGAGGAATCGAGAGGAATGGTATTAGAAACCTATTCTTTAAATCTCTTTTTTTAACAAATAAATAAGAAGTCTGGGTCGAATTCGGATATTAAAAAGATTACCATATATAACACAAGATTTCTCCTCCAATTCTTTCGAGTCGAGCTTCCCGGTCTGTCATTATACCTCGAGAAGTAGAAAGAATTACAATGCCCATCCCACCCAAAATTCTAGGAATTTTTTGATAGTTAGAATAAATTCGTAAACCTGGTCGGCTGATTCGTTTTAAATTTAGACTAGTTCTATATGGTCCTTTCTTCTTCCTTCTATGGCGTAGGATTAAAACCAAAAATTTTTTGTTTTCTTCCCGATGTTTCCTTACATTTTCAATAAAACCCTCTCGTAAGAGTATTTTAATAATGTTTTCGGTGATGTTAGTAGCTGCTATTCGAACGATTCTTTTTCTATTCATGTCAGCATTTCGTATAGAGGTTATTATCTCAGCAATAGGATCCCTACCCATGATAAACTAAAATTATTATTTTTCGCTAGTTTTGATATAATCAACATACTCTTGGTTTTTGTTAATTAATTATTTTATTTGTTAATTAATTATTTTATTTAATCTCTGAATTTTCATTTTCTTATTATTTAATTAAAGGTATATGCGTGAAACACAATTTACTAATTAATTTGATTTGATTAATTCTATTTCGTTTTTATTCAACTAATTAAAATACTATAACTATAATACTAAATACTATAACTATATCATGGTCTCCTCTTAATCTGAAATTTTCTATCTTATATCGTCTAATTTTTTATCTTATAAGACCTCAGGTGCTAATGAAACAATTTTAGTAAAATTTAATTGTCTCAATTCCCGGGCAATTGCACCAAAAATTCGAGTTCCTTTTGGATTTCCCTCTTGATCAATGACAACTGCAGCATTGTCATCGTATCTTATTATTATACCGTTATTACGTTTAAGTTCTTTACAAGTACGTACAATTACAGCTCTGATTACTTCTGATCTTTCTAGAGGTGAATTTGGTGCTGCTTCCTTGATAACAGCAACAATAACGTCACCGATATGAGCATATCGGCGATTACTAGTCCCTATGATTCGAATACACATCAATTCTCGGGCTCCGCTGTTATCTGCTACATTCAAATGGGTCTGAGATTGGATCATATCATTTTTTTTTTTTTTTTTTTTTGTTATTTAAATGCAAAGGAAAAAAAAAGATATATTGTTTGTCCAAAACAAAAAAAGAAACTTCCACTTTTTTTTTAGTATACAAAAGGTCTTTTTCCTTTGGTTCTATATTCCTATTTTGAAATAAGGAATTGAGTTCGTATAGGCATTTTTGATGCTGCTATTGACATAGACTTTTTTGCGATATTTTCTGCTACTCCGCCCATTTCATAAAGTATTCTACCCGGTTTAACGACAGCTACCCAATATTCGGGAGATCCTTTCCCCGAACCCATCCGTGTTTCCGTAGGTCTTAAAGTAATGGGTTTGTCGGGAAATATACGTACCCATATTTTTCCACCGCGGCGTGCATTTCGTGTCATTGCTCGTCGTCCGGCTTCTATTTGTCTAGATGTAATCCAAGCAGATTCAAGTGCTTGAAGAGCATATTTTCCAAAACAAATACGATTTCCTCGAAAAGCTATTCCTTTCATTCTTCCTCGATGTTGTTTACGGAATCGGGTTCTTTTGGGGTTATAGTTGATGGTTCTTTCTCAATTCCATCTCTACTACAGAACCGGACATGAGAATTTCTTCTCATCCAGCTCCTCGCGAATGAAATGATTAAAAAAAAAATATCCATGTCTTTTACGAATAAAATAATATATTAAATCATCGTATTCTTTGAGATTTCACTTAATTTAGTTAAATCTATTTATTTTAATTTATTTCTTACTTATTAGATCTATAAATCGTAGATTATTAGATTATTCGAATAGGATATTAGGTAGAATAGAATATTAGTAGAATAAAAATTTGTATCTATCTAATATATATAAATTAGAATCTATATTCTATTTTAGAGTTCTACTAGTTCTAGATCTAATAGTTCTAGATAGAAATAGAAAAAATTCTCTATAATTAATGTCTATAACTAGAATAATTTTTTCTATTTTATTTGTTTATTTTAGATAATCTTGTTTTTGTTATTTGTTATAATATAAGGTTGTAACAAATTTTTTTATATATTCGAATTAGGATATCAGATTTATCAAATTTAGCAATCAAAAAGAATATAAAACAAATCTTCGCGGGCGAATATTTCCTCTTGCATATTTAGTCTTTCAATAGTTATTTTATTTGTAGAGGTAACCCATGATCTCTCATAATAAAATAAATCGATTGTCTTCTGTTTCTTTTCGCTATCCTCCCAATAAATCATTAAGATTTGTTTTCAGTAAAATCTTATGTATTTACAGGTTACATCGTTCCCATCACTTCTCAATTAATGTTTAGGTCTTAATTTTTCCAATGGAGCCTCTAATAAAATAAAAAAAAAAAATTGTTCTTGAGTCAATCTTCTCAGTCTGGAGTGAATCAAGGCTCTTGATTTTTTGTTTTATCAACAGATTAGTTTAATTTTAAATCAATTGGTATGGATGCTTTACTACATTAGCTTTTATGTGATGACTCATAGACCTTACATATTGGAATTTTATATCATTGATATTCTTTTTCTTTCTTTCACCCTTCCACTTATCTGCATAATTTTATATTTTGATTTTTAAAGCATAATCAGATTGGTTTTCTTTTGTTTGTGCAAAAAGGATTTTAATTGCTACAATGATATGACTAATATATCATATCTTGACTCTTTTTTTGTATCCAGATAATGCAAAGTGATGGGTTGGTTATTAGTTGTATAATTATTAGTTCATACTCTGGTCAGTCCGTTTTTTCTTTTTTATCCGGACTCTAAAAAACCAACGAGTCACACACTAAGCATAGCAATTATATTACTCAATTTTTTATTTAATTTTATTCAACCCTATATAAATAGAATTCGAAGAATTAGAAATAGCCATATCTAGTTAAATTCTTAATATTAAATTAATTCTATAGTGTAAAATTCGAAATTATTAAATTAATATTTGACTATTTTAATTTAATAGTTAATAGTTTAATAGTTAATAGAATTAGAATTGTTTCTTTTTGTTTTGATTAAACAAAAAAAAGAATGAAGGATTTTGTTCTTTTTTGTTTTCTTCTAGCAATGGATAGAATGGAAAAACCAAGTCAAGTAAGGGTTTATTATTTCTTGTCTAGAAATGTCCAAATTTTTATGCCCAATACCCCATAAATAGTTCTAACTGTATACGAGCAATAAAAAATTTTAGCGCGAATGGTTTGCAGAGGAACCCTACCTTCTCGAATCCATTCGACTCGTGCAATTTCTTTTCCATCAAGACGTCCCGCAATTTGTACTTGAATTCCTTTTGTATCTGCCTGTTCAGTTAATTCAATAGCTTTTTTCATTGCTTTACGAAAAGAAACTCTATTCTTTAATTGTCCAGCTATAAATTCGGCAAGGATATTAGGGTTCCTATAAGGATTTGAAATTCTTGTGATAACAATATTGAGTTTTCGGTTTACACAATTAAGTTCTTTTTGTACATGTATCTGTAATTCTTCGATTCGTTTGGGTCTACTTTCTATTAATAATTTTGGGAATCCCATATATATTATGACCTGAATCACATCGATTCGTTTTTGAATCTCTATACGTGCAATTCCCTCAACGCCAGAAGATATTTTTGTATTTTTTTTTACAAAATTCTTGATAGAGTTTCTTATTTTTTGATCTTCTTGTAGACCCTCAGAGTAATTTTTTGGTTGTGCAAACCAAAGAGAATGATGACTTTGGGTTGTACCAAGTCTAAAACCAAGTGGATTTATTTTTTGTCCCATAATCCCCCACTACTTAACTATACATATTGTCAAATCTCATATCCGTGGATTTTTTTTTTATCCATCTCTGGTTTTTTTTTTTTAAGAATATGTTAGATTCTTCATACTTCTTTATATCCTATTCTTTATATAAAGATCTTCCTATTTTTTATATAAATATTTCCATATTCTTTATATTCTTTATAATATTCTTTATATAAAGATAGATTTTTTAATACAATAGTTATATGACAAGTCGATTTTTTTATTAGATAACCCCGTCCCCGAGCCTGAGGTTTTAATTTTTTCACACTAGTACCGTTGTTAACCTCGGCTTTACTAATAATTAAATCGGATTCGTTGAAACCCATATTGTGACTAGCATTTGCTGCTGCAGAAGAAATCAATTTTAAAATGGGATAAGATGCTCGATAAGGCATGAGTTCAA